ATGGCCATGTTATCCTTGTTATTAAGTATTTGACTTTAAGTTCTTTTCTCTATAAGAGGTGGAATAGAATAACCCGGTTGAAGCGTAATGATCATACGTCTGTAATGCATTGTATGTCCCGTAGTAGGTCCCACTCTTCTACCCTTTCGGGGGAGTCGATGACTATTCATAGCTATTACCTTGACACCAAAGAAGAGTTCGACCCAATGCTTTATTTCTGTCCTAGTTGATCCTGATTCGACATTAGAAGTATATTGATTGTTCCCCAATAACCGAATACTTTTTTCTGTAAATACTGCGTATTTGATTCCATCCATAAATCCATTTTCTTCCCTATGAGTTCCAGTATCGATAAGAATTCTAGTTCTTATTGTTCATATGTTATGGTATGAATATACCATACCAATTCGTTATGTATGGATGGTGAGACTCCATTGAGAGAGAGCCAATTCCAATAGACTTATTGAACGTTCCCATTGGCGTGCATCCAGCAGGAATTGAACCTACGAATTTGCCAATTATGAGTTGGGCGCTTTAACCATTCAGCCATGGATGCTTAACAGGGATCATCGTACATCGTGAATAACCAAATTCCAATTGAAATGAAATCTTTAGGAGGAATCAATGAAAGAGGAATCAATGAAACAACATCCATTCAAATCCTGGATCTTGGAATTGAGAGAGATCAAGAATTCTCACTATTTCTTAGATTCATGGATCAAATTCGATTCAGTGGGATCTTTCACTCTCCTTTTTTTCCACCAAGAACGTTTTATGAAACTCTTTGACCCCCGAATTTGGAGTATCCTACTTTCACGCGATTCACAGGGTTCAACAAGCAATCCATATTTCATGATCAAAGGTGTAGTACTGCTTGTAGTAGCGGTCCTTCTATCTCGTATTAACAATCGAAGGATGGTCGAAAGAAAAAATCTCTATTTGATGGGGCTTCTTCCTATACCTATGAATTCCATTGGACCCAGAAATGAGACATTGGAAGAATCTTTTTGGTCTTCCAATATCAATAGGTTGATTGTTTCGCTCCTGCATCTTCCAAAAGGGAAAAAGATTTCTGAGAGTTGTTTCATGGATCCGCAAGAGAGTACTTGGGTTCTCCCAATAAATAAAAAGTGTATCATGCCTGAATCTAACCGGGGTTCGCGGTGGTGGAGGAACCAGATCGGAAAAAAAAAGAGGGATTCTAGTTGTAAGATATCTAATGAAACCGTAGCTGGAATTGAGATCTCATTCAAAGAGAAAGATAGCAAATATATGGAGTTTCTTTTTTTATCCTATATGGATGATCCGATCCGCAAGGACCGTGATTGGAAATTGTTTGATCGTCTTTCTCCGAGGAAGAAGCAAAACATAATCAACTTGAATTCGGGACAGTTATTCGAAATCTTAGGGAAACACTTGATTTGTTATCTCATGTCTGCTTTTTGTGAAAAAAGACCAATTGAAGGGGAGGGTTTCCTCAAACAACAAGGAGCTGAGGCAACTATTCAATCAAATGATATTGAGCATGTTTCCCATCTCTTCTCGAGAAGCAAGTGTGGTATTTCTTTGCAAAAATGTGCTCAATTTCATATGTGGCAATTTCGCCAAAATCTCTTCGTAAGCTGGGGAAATAATCAGCACGAATCGGATTTTTTGGGGAACGTATCGAGTTTGCTTTGGTTAGACAATGTGTGGTTGGTAAACAAGGATCCGTTTTTTAGCAAGGTACGGAATGTATCGTCAAATATTCAATATGATTCCACAAGATCCATTTTCGTTCAAGTAACGGATTCTAGCCAATTGAAAGGATCTTCTGATCAATCCGGAGATCATTTCGATTCCATCTCAATGTCTCGGCTATTCACGGAACATGAGAAGCAGATGAATAATCATCCGCTTCCGGGAGAAACCGAAGAATTTCTTGGGAATCCTACAAGATCAATCCGTTCTTTTTTCTCTGACAAATGGTCAGAACTTCATCTGGGTTCGAATCCTACTGAGAGGTCTACTAGAGATCAGCCATTTTGGAAGAAAAAAAAACAAGATGTTTCTTTTGTTCCTTTCAGGCAATCGGAAAATCAAGAAATGGTTGATATATTCAAGATAATTACGTATTTACAAAATACCGTCTCAATTCATCCTATTTCATCAGATCCGGGATCTTATATGGTTCCGAAGGATGAACCGGATATAGACAGTTCCAATAAGATTTCATTCTTGAACAAAAATCCATTTTTGGGTTTATTTCATCTATTCCATGACCGGAACAGAGGGGAATACGCGTTACGCCACGATTTGGAATCAGAAGAGAGATTTCAAGAAATGGCAGATCTATTCACTCTATCAATAACCGAGCCGGATCCGGTGTATCATAGGGGATTCACCTTTTCTATTGATTCCTACGGATTGGATCAAAACAAATTCTTGAATGGGGTATTCAACTCCAGAGATGAATCGAAAAAGAAATCTTTATTGGTTCTACCCCCTCTTTTTTATGAAGAGAATGAATCTTTTTATCGAAGGATCAGAAAAAAATTGGTCCGGATCCACTGCGGGAATGATTTGGAAGATCCAAAACGAAAAAGAGTGCTATTTGCTAGCAACAACATAATGGAGACAGTCAATCAATATAGATTGATCCGAAATCTGATTCAAATCCAATATAGCGCCTGTGGGTACATAAGAAATGTATCGAATCGATTCTTTTTAATGTTAATGAATAGATCCTTCGAATATGGAATTCCAAGGGATGAAATAGGAAATGATACTCTGAATCATATAACTATAATGAAATATATGATCAACCAACATTTATTGAATTTGAAAAAGAGTCAGAAGAAATGGTTTGATCCTCTTATTTCTCGAACCGAGAGATCCATGAATCGGGATCCTGATGCATATAGATACAAATGGTCCAATGGGAGCAAGAATTTCCAGGAACATTTGGAACATTTCGTTTCTGAACAGAAGAACCGTTTTCAAGTAGTGTTCGATCGATTCCGTATTAATCAATATTCGATTGATTGGTCCGAGGCTATCGACAAAGAAGATTTGCCTAAGTCACTTCGTTTCTTTTTGTCTAAGTCACTTCTCTTTTTGTCCAAGTCACTTCTCTTTTTGTCCAAGTCACTTCCTTTTTTCTTTGTGAGTATCGGGAATATCCCCATTCATAGGTCCGAGATTCACATCTATGAATTGAAAGAACCGAATGATCAACCCCGCAATCAGTTATTAGAATCAATAGGTGTTCAAATTGTTCATTTGAATAAATTGAAACCCTTATTATTGGATGATCCTGATACTTCCCAAAGACCGAAATTCTTGATCAATGGAGGAACAATATTACCTTTTTTGTTCAATAAGATACCAAAGTGGATGATTGACCCATTCCATACTAGAAATAATCGCAGGAAATCCTTTGATAACACGGATTCCTATTTCTCAATGATATCCCACGATCGATACAATTGGCTGAATCCCGTGAAACCATTTCATAGAAGTTCATTGATCTCTTCTTTTTATAAAGCAAATCGACTTCGATTCTTGAATAATCCGCGTCACTTCTGGTTCTATTGTAACAAAAGATTCCCTTTTTATGTGGAAAAGACCCGTATCAATAATTATGATCTTACATATGGACAATTCCTCAATATCTTGTTCATTCGCAACAAAATATTTTCTTTGTGTGTCGGTAAAAAAAACCATATTTTTTTGGAGAGAGAGACTCTTTCACCAATCGACTTACAGGTATCTGACATATTCATACCTAACGACTTTCCACAAAGTGGTGACGAAACGTATAACTTGTACAAATCTTTCCATTTTCCAATTCGATTCGAGCCATTCGTTCGTAGAGCTATTTACTCGATCGCAGACATTTCTGCAACACCCCTAACAGAGGAACAAATAGTCAATTTTGAAAGAACTTATTGTCAGCCTTTTTCAGATATGAATCTATCTGATTCAGAAGGGAAGAACTTACATCAGTATCTCAGTTTCAATTCAAACATGGGTTTGATTCACACTCCGTGTTCTGAGAAATATTTACCATCCGCAAAGAGGAAAAAACGGAGTCTTTGTCTAAAGAAATGCGTTGAGAAATGGCAGATGTATAGAACCTTTCAAGGAGATAGTGCTTTTTCAAATCTCTCAAAATGGAATCTGTTCCAAACATATATGCCATGGTTCCTTACTTCGACAGGGTGCAAATATCTAAATTTCACCCTTTTAGATACTTTTTCAAACTCATTGCCGATACTAAGTAGCAGCCCCCGATTTGTATCTATTTTTTATGATATTATGCATGGATCGGGTATATCACGGCCAATTCCTCAGAAAAAATTGTGGGCGATTCTTCCACAATGGAATCTGATAAGTGAGATTTCGAGTAAGTGTTTACGGAATCTTTTTCTGTCCGAAGAAATGATTCATCGAAATAATGAGTCACCCGTTCCATTGATATGGACACGTCTGAGATCAACAAATGCTTGGGAGTTCCTCTATTCAATCCTTTTCTTTCTTCTTGTTGCTGGATATTTCGTTCGTATACATCTTCTCTTTGTTTCCCGAGCCTCTAGTGAGTTACAGACAGAGTTAGAAAAGATCAAATCTTTGATGATTCCATCATACATGATTGAGTTGCGAAAACTTCTGGATAGGTATCCTATATCTGAACTTAATTCTTTCTGGTTAAAGAATCTCTTTCTAGTTGCTCTGGAACAATTAGGAGATTCTCTGGAAGAAATACAGGGTTCTGCTTCTGGCGGCAACATGCTATTGGGCGGCGGTCCCTCTTATGGGGTCAAATCAATACGTTCTGAGAAGAAATATTGGAATATCAATCTCATCGATCTCATAAGTATCATACCAAATCCCATCAATCGAATCACTTTTTCGATAAATACGAGACATCTAAGTCGTACAAGTAAAGAGATCTATTCATTGATAAGAAAAAGAAAAAACGTGAACGGTGATTGGATTGATGAGAAAATAGAATCCTGGGTCGCGAACAATGATTCGATTGGTGAAGAAAGAGAATTCTTGGTTCAGTTCTCCACCCTAACAACAGAAAAAAGAATTGATCAAATTCTATTGAGTCTGACTCATAGTGATCATTTAGCAAAGAATGACTCCGGTTATCAAATGATTGAACAACCAGGATCAATTTACTTACGATACTCAGTTGACATTCATAAAAAGGATCTAATGAATTATGAGTTCAATAGATCCTGTTTAGCAGAAAGGCGGATATTCCTTGCTCATTATCAGACAATCACTTATTCACAAACCTCGTCTGGGGCTAATAGTTTTCATTTTCCATCTCATGGAAAACCCTTTTCGCTCCGCTTAGGCCTATCCCCTTCTAGGGGTATTTTAGTGATAGGTTCTATAGGAACTGGACGATCGTATTTGGTCAAATACCTAGCGACAAACTCCTATGTTCCTTTCATTACGGTATTTCCGAACAAGTTCCTGGATGACAAGCCTAAAGGTTCTATTGATGATATCAATATTGATGATAGTGAGGATATCGATATTGATGATAGTAACGATATCCATATTGATGATGACCTTGATATGGAGCTGCTAACTATGACGAAAGTGCTAACTATGTATACGAAAATAGACCGATTTGATATCACCTCTCAATTCGAATTAGCAAAAGCAATGTCTCCTTGCATAATATGGATTCCAGACATTCACGATCTGTATGTGAATGAGTTGAATTATTTATCCCTCGGTCTATTAGTGAACTCTCTCTCCAGGGATTGTGAAAGATGTCCCACTAGAAATATTCTTGTTATTGCTTCGACTCATATTCCCCAAAAAGTGGATCCCGCTTTAATAGCTCCGAATAAATTAAATACATGCATTAAGATACGAGGGCTTCTTATTCCACAACAACGAAAGCACTTTTTCATTCTTTCATATACTAGGGGGTTTCACTTGGAAAAGAAAATGTTCCATAGTAATGCCATAACCGTGGGTTCCAATGCACGAGATCTTGTAGCACTTATCAATGAGGCCCTATCAATTAGTATTACACAGAAGAAATCAATTATAGAAACTAATACAATTAGATCCGCTCTTCATAGACAAACTTGGGATTTGCGATCCCAGGTAAGATCAGTTCAGGATCCCGGGATATTTTTCTATCAGATAGGAAGGGCTGTTGCACAAAATGTACTTCTAAGTAATTGCCCCCTAGATCCTATATCTATCTATATGAAGAAGAAATCATGTAAGGAAAGGGATTCTTATTTGTACAAATGGTACTTCGAACTTGGAACGAGCATGAAGAAATTAACGATACTTCTTTATCTTTTGAGTTGTTCTGCCGGATCGGTCGCTCAAGATCTTTGGTCTCCACTCGGACCCGATGAAAAAAATCGGATCCTTTCTTATAGATTCGTTGAGAATGATTCTGATCTAGTTCATGGCCTATTAGAAGTAGAAGGCGCTCTGGTGGGATCCTCACGGACAGAAAAAGATTGCAGTCAGTTTGATAATAATCCAGTGACATTGCTTCTTCGGTCCGAACCAAGGAATCGGTTAGATATGATGCAAAATGGATCTTGTTCTATCGTTGATCCTAGATTTCTATATGAAAAAGACGAATCAGAGTTTGAAGAAGGGGAGGGAGCCGTCGACCCGCAACAGATAGAGGAGGATTTATTAAATCACATAGTTTGGGCTCCGAGAATATGGCGCCCTTGTGGAAATCTATTTGATTGTATCGAAAGGCCCAACGAATTGGGATTTCCCTATTTAGCCAGGGCATTTCGGGGCAAGCGAATCTTTTATCATAAAGAGGATGAGCTTCAAGAAAATGATTCGGAGTTCTTGCAGAGTGGAACCATGCAGTACCAGACACGAGATAGATTTTCCAAAGAACAGGGCTTTTTTCGAATAAGCCAATTCATTTGGGACCCTGCGGATCCATTCTTTTTCCTATTCAAAGATCGGCCCTTTGTCTCTGTGTTTTCACGTCGAGAATTCTTTGCAGATGGAGGGATGGCAAAGGGGCTTATTACTTCCCAAATAAATACTCCCACATCTATATATAAACGCTGGTTCATCAAGAATAGGCAAGAAAAGCACTTCGAATTGTTGATTCATCGCCAAAGATGGCTTAGAACCAATAGTTCATTATATAATGATGGGTCTTTCCGTTCTAATACTCTATCTGAGAGTTATCAGTATTTATCAAATCTGTTCCTATCTAACGGAAGGCTATTGGATCAAATGACAAAGACATTGTTGAGAAAGAAATGGCTTTTCCTGGATGAAATGAAACATTTGATTCATGTAACAGGAGAAAGATTTCCTATTCCTTAGCCGTAAAGATATGCGGCCATGAAAAAGGGATTAAGTAGAACAGAATCGAATTGATCGGTTGGTAGAGTCGTGGAAACACTTGTTTATTCCATATTTTTGACCTTAGCTCCATGGAACAATATGCTACTGCTGAAACATGTAAGAATTTCAATCTTAGATCAA